TATAATTTGGGGAAGAAAAAATGGCGCTTATATACTTACTTCGTCCTAGAGTACGAAATAAGTATTGAAAATGCAATAAATTTAAAATATTATCTAGGGAGAAGTGTGTTAAAAACGATAGTAACCATATAAGGGGGAGATTTTTTCGGGGGGGGGGAAATAACTGTAAGGTTGGATCATGAAGTAATAATTATGTCCTGCTACCATTGACTGCCATGTCCATGCCTACCATTATGCGGGTGCTCAAGATGCAGTTAAGTCCAGCTACAATTTATGCTCCGGGTCGGGGCCTTTGACGGCCATAGCTGAGTCCAAGCATCCCCCCAAAAATTAAAAATACCAAATGTATGACACCACAGTTATGTGTGAGCATGGGCTGATTAGTCATTAGTCCATCGAGATGTCTTATTTAAGGGGAAAGAGTGGGCGATTTTAGGTGAGATGGCCCTGAAGAAAGAACCAGATGTCTGATAAAGTTCATTAAATAGCTACCCCCACAATAGATGGGCCCGGAGCGAGAAGAGGGATCCCTGCCAAGCGGGTTGCTGGTTTCACGCGGCATGGTAATTAAGCTCGCGATCTAGTGGACGGGATACGCATGTTGACAAGGATAGATTTGACTTAATGTGCTATGTACGATCAATAATATTATGTACTATGTACTATAATTAAGATCATGGACTTGCTTATAAGCATGGGGCATGTAATGTAATGTACTATTATACATAATATGTCCTAGTACATTAATTTTATGTACTATACACACGTGAAATTATATTATACTACATATGCTATGTAGTTTATGTAATTAATAGTAATTAAATTATAATATAGCTATTGAGTGCAAAACTGTATTAAATTATTAAAGATTTTTTGGAAATTTAATACTGACAAGGCTCTTAAATTTTATGGAGCTATATTAATAATACGTCAGGGAATAGTTTAAATAGAACTTCAGCTTTGGGTGTTGATGGTGGGGCTATAGCTTCTTCCTTGAGTCTTAGGGAGATTGGCTTTTCTCCTTTTCTGGTTTACAAGACCAGTGTATTAAGTGTACTACAAAGACTAATCTTCACTTTAAGAGGTTATTTTCGATTGTGCTGGTGACTGGTATAAGTACTAGAATAATGAGAAAGTATAGGATTGATGCTAGTTGTCCAATGATAATAAAGGGGTGTTCAACTGGTTGTCCTCCAATTCATGTGAGTGTTAATAAGTCTGCTACTAAAATTCAAAAAAGGCATTGACTGAATGGTCGAAATATTATGCTGCGTTGTTTGGATATATGAAGTAGGGGTATAAAAATTAGGATTAAAATGGATAGGACCAGGGCTAGTACTCCTCCTAATTTGTTTGGGATAGATCGTAAAATTGCGTATGCGAATAAAAAATATCATTCGGGTTTAATATGAGGGGGAGTATTTAGTGGGTTTGCTGGGGTGTAGTTGTCTGGATCTCCGAGTAGGTCTGGTGTAAATAGTACTAATAGTATTAGGAAGAGAAATAAGAGTAGGGCGCCTAAGATGTCTTTAATGGTGTAGTAGGGGTGAAATGGGATTTTATCTGCGTCTGATGGGATTCCTGTTGGGTTATTAGATCCTGTTTCGTGGAGGAAAAGTAAATGGACTATAGCAAGTGCTATGATGATAAAGGGGAGAATAAAGTGAAAAGCAAAAAATCGGGTCAGGGTTGCTTTGTCTACGGAAAAGCCTCCTCAGATTCATTCAACTAAGTTTGTGCCAATATATGGGATTGCAGAGAGAAGGTTTGTAATAACTGTTGCTCCTCAGAATGATATTTGTCCTCATGGTAGGACATATCCTACAAATGCTGTGGCTATTACCGTAAATAGGAGAATTACTCCAATGTTTCATGTTTCTGAGAAAGTATATGATCCATAGTATAGTCCCCGTCCTACATGTATAAATAAGCAAATGAAAAATATTGATGCTCCGTTGGCATGTATATATCGAATAATTCAGCCATAATTGACGTCTCGGCAAATATGGGTAACAGAGGAAAATGCTGTTGTTGTGTCGGATGAATAGTGTATTGCTAAGAATAGGCCAGTAAGGATTTGTAGAATCAAGCAAATTCCTAGTAGAGAACCAAAGTTTCATCATGATGAGATATTTGATGGAGCTGGGAGATCAATAAATGCGTTATTTACAATTTTTATTAGTGGGTGAGTTTTTCGGATGTTGGTCATTGGTGTTCTTGTAGTTGAATAACAACGATGGTTTTTCATATCATTAGTCGTGGTTAAATTCCATGCGAGAATAATGATAACATACATTGTGTTTATTTTAAGTATTATTTTTGTGCTTGGTTTTGTAGGGTTTTCTTCAAAACCTTCGCCTATTTATGGGGGATTAGGGTTGATTGTAAGTGGTGGAGTTGGTTGTGGTATTGTGTTGAATTTTGGTGGGTCTTTCTTAGGTTTAATAGTCTTTTTAATTTACTTGGGGGGAATAATGGTGGTTTTTGGTTACACAACAGCTATAGCTACGGAACAGTATCCTGAGTTTTGAGTATCTAATAAAACTGTTTTAGGGGCATTTGTAACTGGTTTATTAATGGAGGTTGTGATAGTTTATTATGTGATGAAAGATGAAGAGGTGGAGATTGTATTTCAGTTTAATGGTTTAGGGGATTGGGTTATTTATGATACAGGGGATTCTGGGTTTTTTAGTGAGGAAGCTATGGGAATTGCGGCTTTATACAGTTATGGAACTTGATTAGTTGTTGTAACTGGTTGATCTTTATTGATTGGTGTGGTAGTCATTATGGAAATTACTCGTGGAAATTAAGTAGGATGGTGCTAATGATAATTGTAATTAGGAAAGAAAGGAAATACAGTTTGATTAAGCCTTTTTGGTTTGTAACTATAGTTGATGTTTTTATTTGTACAAGTGAGATTGTTTTTGGTAAAACATTTTCGAGTCAGATTAGATCTAGGAGGGAGGAAGCTGATTTTTGGCTTATTGTTAAATTTATGTAGGGGGTTAGACGGTGTATAATTGTAGGGAAGTACCCTAGTATGTTGGAGAATTTAAAAGCATTTGATGGATAGTTAAATTTTAAGTTTTGAGTTATATTGCTAATTTCTAGTGCTAGAATAAAGCCTAAGATTGTCACTGCTAGGGCTATTATTTTTAGGTAGTGGGGTATTGTTATTTGAGGAATTGTTGTTGGAGGAATGTTGTTGGAGATAATGAATCCTGCGAAAAGGCTTCCAATTATTAAGCGCTTAATAGAGTTCATTAAAAAGGGATTATTTTCGTTAATGGTTACTAAAGTTGGGAATCGAGGTTGTCCTAGAAGTGCAAAGAAAATGATACGGGTGCTGTAGATAGCTGTGAAAGAAGTGGCAATTAATGTTATTAGGAGGGCTCAGGCGTTGGTATACGACGTGTTAGCGGTTTCAATAATTAAGTCTTTGGAGTAGAATCCAGTAAGAAAAGGCATTCCTGTTAATGCTAGGCTGCCAATAATTAAGGCTGTTGTAGTAAATGGTATGGCTTTAAATAAGCCACCTATTTTTCGAATGTCTTGTTCGTCATTTAGGCTGTGAATAATAGAACCGGAACATATAAATAGTATGGCTTTGAAGAAGGCATGGGTACAAATATGGAGAAATGCTAGGTAGGGTTGGTTAATGCCAATTGTTACTATTATAAGGCCTAATTGACTGGATGTAGAGAAAGCAATAATTTTTTTGATATCGTTTTGAGTAAGGGCGCATATTGCTGTAAAGAGAGTTGTGATAGCTCCTAAACATAATAGAGTGGATTGTGCAAATTTGTTGTTTTCTGTCAATGGGTAAAAGCGAATTAGTAGGAAAATGCCTGCTACTACTATTGTGCTTGAATGAAGTAATGCTGAGACAGGAGTAGGGCCTTCTATTGCAGATGGTAATCATGGGTGTAGGCCGAATTGGGCAGATTTTCCGGTTGCAGCTAGTGCGAGGCCTAATAGGGGTATGTTAGAGTTGCTTGGGTTTAGTATAAAAATTTGTTGAAGGTCTCAAGCATTAAGATTAGTGAGAAATCATGCTATTGCTATAATAAAGCCGATATCACCGATGCGATTATATAGAATTGCTTGCAGAGCTGCTGTGTTTGCGTCTGCTCGTCCATACCATCATCCGATTAGTAGAAATGATATAATCCCTACGCCTTCTCATCCGATAAATAATTGAAATAGGTTATTTGCTGTGACGAGGATAAGTATAGTAATAAGGAATATGAGGAGATACTTGAAAAATTGGTTAATATTAGGATCTGAGTGTATATACCACATAGAGAATTCTATGATGGACCATGTAACAAATAGTGCTACTGGAACAAATATTATTGAGAAATAATCTATTTTAAAGCTTAGTGATAGTTTAATTGTTTGAATTGTAAGTCAGTGTCAGTTTGAGATAATTATTTCTTGGCCTGTGTGAATGAATATTATTGTAGGAATTATGCTAGTAATAAAAGCATATATAATAGTTGTTTTTACGTATAACGGATAATTATAGGTTTTATAGCTGTTAGAGCTTGTAGTTATAATGGGAATGGTTAATAATAGTAAAGTAATTAGTGTAAAGGTAGAGAATAAGTTTATTACTTTTATTTGGAGTTGCACCAATTTTTTGGTTCCTAAGACCAACGGATTACTACTATCCTTTAAAAGTTCGAAAAAGCCATGTTGTTATACATGGGAGCATAGAATTAGCAGTTCTTGCATGCTTTTTCGGCAAATAAAGAGGTATAAGCTCCTATTATTAGATTCACAATCTAATGTTTTTTTTAAACTATATTTACAGTACAAGGGTCCTAGAATAATTTTTGGATTTAGTGATAATAATAGTAGGGGTAGAATATGTAATGATATAAGAGCATTTTCTCGTGTAAAGGAAGGTGAGATATTATTAATATGATAAGTGTATTTACCTCGTTGTGTTGTGATTAATATATAAAGAGAATATAAGGCAGTAATTACTATATTTAGTCCTATTAAGATTATTGTAATATTAGATCATGAGAAGGTAGATATTACAATAAATAATTCTCCAATTAGATTAATTGTTGGAGGGAGGGCTAGGTTAGTTAGGCTTGCTAGAAGTCATCAGGTAGCTATTAGTGGGAGAAAGATTTGTAGGCCTCGAGCTAGAATTATTGTTCGGCTATGGGTTCGTTCGTAGTTGGAGTTTGCTAGGCAAAATAGTATGGATGAGGTAAGACCGTGGGCAATTATTAGGGCTGTAGCTCCTATATAGCTTCAGGGTGTTTGAATGAGAATAGCTACAATGACAAGTGCTATGTGACTAACGGAAGAATATGCGATTAATGATTTAAGATCTGTTTGGCGAAGGCAGATTGAGCTAGTTATAATTATACCTCATAGTGATAGTATAATGAAGGGGTATGCTATAAATTCAGTGAGCGGATTTAGGAGTATTGTAATTCGTAATATACCATACCCTCCTAATTTTAGTAGAATTGCTGCAAGGACTATAGAACCTGCAATGGGAGCTTCTACGTGGGCTTTAGGTAATCAAAGGTGAAGACCATATAGTGGTATTTTTACTATAAAGGCTATTATACATGCTAGTCATATGAAGATGTTTGATCAAGAATTTGATAAAGGTTGCATTCAGTATTGTAGAATTAAGAAGTTTAGGGATCCGGTGATGTTTTGTAAATAAATTAATGCAACAAGTAGTGGAAGAGAGCCTACTAGTGTATAAAATAAGAAGTAGAGGCCTGCGTTTAAACGTTCTGTTTGATTTCCTCATCGGGTAATAATAATAAGTGTTGGAACTAGTGTTGCTTCAAATAAGATATAAAAGAAAATTAACTCCATAGCAGTAAAGGTTATAATTAGAAATAATTGCAGTAAAATTAATATAGTGATATATAGTTTTTTTCGAGTTAGATTTTCTTTTGATAAATGGTGTTGGCTTGCTATTAATATTAAGGGAAGAAGCCATATAGTTAGAATTAGTAGTGGTGCTGACAGGGAGTCAGAAAAAAATATTAATGAAAAGTTCAGGCTGTTATCACTAAATTGATTTATGAGAAGGAGACTTGTAAGGCTAATTAATAAGCTATAAGTTGTGGAGTTAATTCAGATTATATTGCCTTTTGATAATCAGGTCAGAGGCATAAGTATTATTGTAGGAATAATATATTTTAGCATTGAAGTAGATTCAAGTTTTGAACGTAATCAGTGCCATATGTATTTGATACTATTACTAGTAATGATAGTCCTAATGCCGCTTCGCAGGCTGCAAAGACTAGCAAAATGATAGGTATCATGCTTGCTAGGGTAAAGTGTGAATTTAAAATTGTTAGGGTGGCTATCACGAATAGGGATAGTATTATTCCTTCTAGGCATAGAAGAGAGGATATAAGGTGAGATCGATATATTAATAGTCCTGCAAGAGATACTATGAATGCTGTTATAATATTTATATATACTAGAGACACTTGGTAGTTGTGAGTCTAATCACAATCTAATGAGTCGAAATCATTTATTTTATTTTAAACTAATTACCATATTCAGTTCATTCTAATCCTTTTTGGGTTCATTCGTAAGCTAGGCTTGCGGCTAGTAGTGAAATTAAAAAAAGGGCTATAGTAAGTATAGTGTTTAGATTATTTGTTTGACAGGCTCATGGTAGAGGCAGAAGGAGTGCAATTTCTAAATCAAATAGGAGAAATGTAATAGCCACTAAGAAAAATTTTATAGAGAAAGGTAGGCGAGCTGATCCTATAGGGTCAAATCCGCATTCGTATGGACTTGTTTTTTCTGAGTAGACGTTTAGCTGGGGAAGTCAGAATGCGATAATGACAAGTAGTGAGGCTAATGTGAAGTTAGTTAGAAGAGCTAATATTAGGTTTATTATTCTTTTTCGGGTTTTACCGAAACTAACTAATTGGAAGTCAGTTGTACTTATTTATACTAAAAGAATATGAGCCTCATCAATAAATAGATACGTAGAGGAATAGTCATACTACATCCACGAAATGTCAGTATCAGGCAGCAGCCTCAAAACCGAAATGGTGACTGGAAGTAAAATGGTATTTTAATTGGCGGAAAAAGCATACAATTAGGAAGGTGGACCCAATAATAACATGTAGACCGTGGAAGCCTGTAGCTACAAAGAAAGTTGAGCCATAAACTCCGTCCGAAATAGTAAAAGGTGCTTCATAATACTCTGAGGCTTGTAAAAGTGTAAAGTAAATACCTAGAGAAATTGTAATAAATAGGGCTTGAAGTATAGGATTACGATTTCCTTCTATAAGGCTATGGTGAGCTCAAGTGATAGAGACTCCTGAGGCTAGTAGAACGGAGGTATTAAGTAGAGGGACTTCTAGGGGATTAAGTGGATGAATACCTGTTGGGGGTCAGCAACCGCCTAGTTCGGGGGTTGGAGCGAGGCTTGAATGGTAAAATGCTCAAAAGAATCCAGTAAAAAATAAAACTTCAGAGATAATGAAAAGGATTATTCCATAGCGAAGGCCTTTTTGAACAGTTGGAGTGTGATGTCCTTGGAAGGTGCTTTCTCGGATAATGTCTCGTCATCATTGATATATTGTAAGAAAATTTGTTGTAAGACCAACTATTAGTAGGATAATTGAATTAAAGTGGAATCATATAATTAAACCAGAAGTTATTAAAAGGGCTGATAAAGCTCCTGTTAGAGGTCAGGGGCTTGGGTTTACTATATGGTAAGCATGAGTTTGGTGTGTCATTATGTGTTATCATGCAGATAGAGACTTACTAGGAGGGTAAATACATAGGCCTGGATTATGGCTACTGCGAATTCGAGAATTGTGAGTAGGACTAGAATAATAAATGTAATAAGGGCTATTGTAGTGCTGATGTTTATTAATGTAAGTGTAGCTCCTCCGATTAGGTGAATTAGTAAGTGTCCTGCGGTAATATTAGCTGTTAATCGTACAGCTAAGGCAATTGGTTGAATGAAAAGGCTAATAGTCTCAATAACGACTAATATGGGAATTAGTGGAGTGGGTGTTCCTTGTGGGAGAAAATGGGCGAGTGATGCTTTGGTTTTATTCCGGAAGCCTGTAATTACGGTTCCTGCTCATAGGGGGATGGCTATGCCTAGATTTATTGACAGTTGTGTGGTTGGTGTGAATGAGTGAGGTAGGAGACCTAATAGATTTGTTGATCCGATAAATATAATTAGGGATATTAATATTAATGTTCATGTTTGTCCTTTGATATTATGGTTTCCTATTATTTGTTTTGATGTAAGTTGAAGTACTCATTGTTGGAGGGAAATAAGACGGTTGTTAACTAGACGATTTGATGTTGGGAATAGCAGACTAGGGAAAATAACAATGAAAATAGCGAGTGGAATACCTAAGATTACTGGGGTAATAAAAGAGGCAAATAAATTTTCGTTCATTTTGTTTCTCAAGGGGTGCTTTGTTTTTGTGTTTTAGTTAATAGGGGTTCTGGGTTAAAGGGAAAGTTATGTTTTGAAACTTTTAATTGAAAGATAATAAATAGAGTTAAGAACATTGATGTAATTATTATAAATCATGTGGATGTATCTAGTTGTGGCATATCATTAAGGAGAATAATTGCATTCTCAGTCTCTAGCTTAAAAGGCTAGTGCTATTTTAGCTTCTTAATGATTTTATAGTATTGACGCAGACCATTTTTCAAAATAGTTTAGTGGAACTAATTCAAGGACAATAGGTATAAAACTGTGATTTGATCCGCAGATTTCAGAGCATTGTCCGTAGTATAAACCTGGTCGAGTTGATATAAGAGTTGTTTGATTTAAGCGTCCTGGAATTGCATCTGTTTTTAGCCCTAGGGAAGGTACGGCTCAAGAGTGTAATACGTCTTCAGAAGAGATTAATATTCGGATTGTTATTTCTATTGGTAGAACAACTCGATTGTCTACTTCTAGTAGTCGTAGTTCTCCTGGCTTTAGTTCTGATGTTGGAATTATATAGGAGTCAAAGCTTAAGTCTTCATAATCTGTATATTCGTAGCTTCAATATCATTGATGTCCTATAGTTTTCACTGTAAGTGATGGATTATTAATTTCATCTATTATATAGAGAATTCGTAAGGACGGAAGAGCAATTAAAATTAAAATAATAGCTGGCAAAATAGTTCAGACTGTTTCTACTTCTTGAGCGTTTATTGTACTAGTGTGAGTTAATTTTGTTGTTAACATTAATGAAATAATATAAAGTACTAGCGAGCTAATTAAAAAGACAATTATTAATGTATGATCATGAAAATGTAGTAGTTCTTCTATGATGGGTGATGTTGCATCTTGGAAGCCTAGTTGTATAGGATAAGCCATATGAGGCGTACAGAGTTTTCATCTGTAACTTAACCTTGACAAAGTTATATAATATTTTACTAACACCTCATTAATTGAGAAAGACATAGTGGTTATGACGTTGGCTTGAAACCAGCTATAGGGGGTTCGATTCCTTCCTTTCTTATTTTAAGTTGATGTATGTAGGTTCTTCAAATGTATGGTATGGTGGAGGACATCCATTTAGTCACTCTAAATTTGTTGTTGTTAATTCTACGGTTGAGACTTCTCGTTTAGATGCGAATGCTTCTCAGATAATAAAAATTATTAGTATAACTGCTGTTAGAGAAATAAATGAGCCTATAGAAGAAATTGTATTTCACATTGTATATGCGTCTGGGTAGTCAGAATATCGTCGTGGCATACCAGATAATCCTAGGAAATGTTGTGGAAAAAAGGTTATATTCACACCTACAAATATAATTACAAAATGGATTTTAGCTCATGTATCATTAAGGGTATATCCTGAGAATAGTGGGAATCAGTGCACAAATCCTCCTATAATAGCAAATACAGCCCCCATTGATAAAACATAGTGGAAATGTGCAACTACGTAATAAGTATCGTGAAGAACAATGTCAAGGGAAGAATTGGCAAGAACAATTCCAGTTAGTCCCCCAACTGTAAAAAGAAAAATAAAACCTAAAGCTCATATTATGGCAGGTGATCATTTAATGTTGCCTCCATGAAGTGTTGCTAGTCAACTAAATACTTTTACTCCGGTTGGAATAGCAATAATTATAGTAGCTGATGTAAAATAGGCTCGTGTATCAACGTCTATTCCAACTGTAAATATGTGGTGGGCTCATACAATAAATCCTAAAAATCCAATTGATATTATAGCTCAGACTATTCCTATATACCCAAATGGTTCTTTTTTCCCCGAATAATAGGTTACGATGTGAGAAATTATACCAAATCCAGGTAAGATAAGAATGTATACTTCAGGGTGTCCAAAAAATCAGAATAAGTGCTGATATAAAATAGGATCTCCACCTCCTGCTGGATCGAAAAAGGTTGTATTTAGATTTCGGTCTGTTAATAATATTGTAATTCCGGCTGCTAATACAGGAAGTGAAAGGAGCAGTAGTACTGCAGTAATTAGTACAGATCAGACGAATAAGGGGGTCTGATATTGTGATATGGCAGGGGGTTTTATATTGATAATTGTTGTAATAAAGTTAATAGCCCCTAAAATTGAAGAAATGCCTGCTAAATGTAGGGAAAAGATAGTTAAGTCAACTGAGGCTCCTGCGTGAGCTAGATTGCCAGCTAAAGGGGGATAGACAGTTCAACCTGTCCCTGCTCCGGCTTCAACTATAGATGATGCTAGAAGTAGTAAAAATGAAGGGGGTAGAAGTCAAAAGCTTATGTTATTTATTCGAGGGAATGCTATATCTGGAGCACCAATTATTAAGGGGACAAGTCAATTACCAAATCCTCCGATTATAATTGGTATAACTATAAAGAAAATTATCACAAATGCATGTGCGGTGACAATTACATTATAAATTTGGTCATCTCCGAGTAGAGTACCGGGTTGACCCAGTTCAGCACGGATTAGTAGGCTTAGGGCAGTTCCTACTATGCCTGCTCAAGCACCGAATAATAAATATAGGGTACCAATATCTTTGTGATTAGTTGAAAATAGTCAGCGGTTAATGAACATAGGTAAAATGGCTGAGCAAGCATTAGACTGTAAATCTAAAGACAGAGGTTAATACCCCTCTTTTTACCAAGCCTTGTGGTGAAATTCACATTGAATTGCAAATTCAAAGAAGCAGCTTCAATTCTGCCGGGGCTTCTCCCGCCTTTTTTTTTTCGCGGCGGGAGAAGTAGATTGAAGCCAGTTAGTTAGGGTGTTTAGCTGTTAACTAAAGTTTCGTGGGGGTGGAGCCCACCAATCTAGTGAGGATTTAGCTTAATTAAAGTGGTTGATTTGCATTCAATTGATGTAAGATATAATCTTGCAGTCCTTATCAGGAGTTAAGTATATTTTACTTGCTTAGGGCTTTGAAGGCTCTTGGTCTGGTTAACCTAAACTCCTATTCTAATACTGATAGAATTGGTGTTAGAGGCAATAATATAGTAGATAAAACAATTATTGTAGGTAGGAGGGTTATTTTTTTTATAGTGGAGAATTGTCATTTTATTTTTATGTTATTTACAGAGGGAAATATTGTTAGTGCAGTGGAGTAGGTAAGTCGTATGTAGAAATATAAATTTAGTAGGGCTGTAATTGCTATAAAGGTGGGTAAGATGAGGCTATTATTTTTTGTTATTTCTTGAATAATTATTCATTTTGGCATAAATCCTGATAGTGGGGGAAGTCCTCCTATTGATAAGAGGGTAGTAAGAATTAGAACAGTTATTACGGGCATTTTATTTCATGTATGAGAGAGTGATAAAGTAGTTGTAGTTGAGTTAGTTATGAATAGTATAAATATTGTAGAGGTTATAATAATGTAAATAATTAGGTTTAATAGTGTTATTGTAGGATTATATGGTAAAACTGCTACTATTCAGCCTATGTGGGCAATTGATGAGTAGGCTATAATTTTTCGTAGTTGGGTCTGGTTTAGTCCTCCTCAGCCTCCGATTATAATTGATAGGATGGAGATAGATAAGATTATGTTTAGATTAATGGACGGGAAGATTTGGTAAAGTACGGATATGGGTGCCAGTTTTTGTCATGTTAATAGAATAAGACCTGATGATAGAGGAATGCCTTGTGTTACTTCTGGGACTCAGAAGTGGAATGGGGCTATTCCTAACTTTATGGTAAGGGCTATAGTTATAAGTATAGATGCTGTTGGATTAAATAGTTTTATTACAGTTCATTGGCCTGAGAATATTAGGTTAATGATGACGGCTATTATTAGTAGTATTGAGGCTGTTGATTGGGTTAGAAAATATTTAGTTGATGCTTCTGTAGCTCGTGGGTTATGCTTTTTTATTATAATAGGAATAATGGCAAGTATATTTATTTCAAATCCAATTCAAATAAGTAGTCAATGGGAGCTAATTATGACAATGATAGTTCCTAGTATTATTGTTGATAGGATGAGAGCAAAGATAATTGGATTTATTAGTACGGGAAGGATATAAACCAACATTTTCGGGGTATGGGCCCGATAGCTTAATTAGCTGACCTTACTGTTAGAATTTGGTGTAATTGGGAGCACGAAGAGTTTTGGATTCTTAGGAGTAGGTTCAATTCCTATAGTTCTAGAAATAAGAGGGCTTAAACCTCTATTATTTACTCTATCAAAGTAACTCTTTTATCAGACATATTTCTTATGTTTGTGGGGGAATACTTGATAGGAAGATGGGTAGTGATACGTGTCATATGCATAGGGCTAATGTCAGAGGTAAGAAATTTTTTCATAGTAGGTGTATTAACTGGTCATAACGGAATCGAGGATAGGATGCTCGGATTCATAGGAAAGAAATTGTTAGTAGTAAGGATTTAATAGTAAAGTTGATTGTGTAAAGTTCTGGTAGAATTGGGCTGTGGAATGCTCCTAGAAATAGAATTGTTGTAAAGATATTTATTATAATAATGTTTGCGTATTCTGCTATGAAAAATAGGGCAAATGGTCCTGCTGCATACTCTACATTAAAGCCTGAGACTAACTCTGATTCACCTTCGGTGAGGTCAAATGGAGCTCGGTTTGTTTCAGCTAGTGTTGAGATAAATCATATTATTGCCAAGGGTCATGCTGGAAAGATTAGTCATACTTGTTCTTGTGTAATAATTAGGGTAGAAAGTGTGAAGGATCCATTTATTATGAGGACGGATAGTAAAATAATTGCTAGTGTTACTTCATATGAAATTGTTTGTGCTACTGCTCGAAGAGCTCCAATTAGTGCGTATTTGGAATTGGAGGCTCAGCCTGATCAGAGAATAGAATATACAGCTAGGCTTGATATTGCTAGTATAAATAGTACTCCTAAATTTATATTAATAAGAGGATATGGCATAGGTAATGGAATTCATATGGTTAGAGCTAGACTTAGGGCTAAAATAGGAGCTAAAATAAATATTGAGATTGAAGATGTAGCAGGTCGTAATGGTTCTTTAATAAAGAGTTTAATAGCATCTGCAATAGGTTGGAGTAAGCCGTAGGGGCCTACAACGTTTGGGCCTTTTCGAAATTGCATATACCCTAGGACTTTTCGTTCTACTAGTGTAAGAAATGCTACGGCCAGGAGGATAGGGATAATTAATATTAAGATGTTAATTATAAACATTTTGTTAAGGAGAGGATTTGAATCTCTGATTATAAAAGTTTAAGTTTTACGCAATTACCGGGCTCTGCCACCTTAACAAAGCCCTTTTCTAGGGCGGAGTTTGTTTGTATATCTAATTAAGATGAGATCATTAGTTAATTTAAGGCGCTTGTTTGAAGTTGGCCTTATTTCTCTGGTCCTTTCGTACTAGGAGAAATACATAACAGATAGAAACCGACCTGGATTACTCCGGTCTGAACTCAGATCACGTAGGACTTTAATCGTTGAACAAACGAACCTTTGATAGCGGTTGCACCATCGGGGTGTCCTGATCCAACATCGAGGTCGTAAACCCTATTGTCGATATGGACTCTTGAATAGGATTGCGCTGTTATCCCTAGGGTAACTTGTTCCGTTGATCAAATTTTTGGATCAATAAGCGATTATGTGATTTGACTTGTGGGTCTTGTCTTTAAAATCGCTCGGAGGATTTTCTATTCTCCGAGGTCACCCCAACCAAAGCTGTTAACCCATAAAGAATATTGTTGTTTCCTTGGTTATTAAGTTTGTTTCTTTGGGTTAAGTAGTTAAAGCTCCATAGGGTCTTCTCGTCTTGTTAAAATATTCCCGCCTCTTCACGGGAAGGTCAATTTCACTGATTGGAAGTAAGAGACAGTAAAACCCTCGTTTTGCCGTTCATACAAGTCCTTATTTAGAGAACAAATGATTATGCTACCTTTGCACGGTCAGGATACCGCGGCCGTTTAACAGTTGTCACTGGGCAGGCAGTGCCTCCAATACTAGTTATGCTGGAGGTGATGTTTTTGGTAAACAGGCGGGGTTTAGTGTTTGCCGAGTTCCTTTTACTTCTTTTAATCTTTCCTTAAGTGCACTCCTGTGTTGGATTAACAGTATAATCAATAGGTTGTTTATAGTTGGGTTATTTTTATTTTGCTGTTAATAGTCAGAATATTATCAGGCACTGACTTAAACTTATGCGGGGAGAAGATGCTTCTTGTTACTCATATTAACATTATTGCTTCTATTTTTATAGATTAGTCCAGTATTAAGACTAGGAGTTAGTTTTTTATTATTGGAATCAATATAACTTTATTGTTGAGCTTTAACGCTTTCTTAATTGGTGGCTGCTTTTGGGCCTACTATGGTGTTGTAAGGTCTTACTCTCTAGTTAAGGTTGTATCCATTTCTAAAAGGCTGTACCCTTTTAGATTAACTTTTAAAAATACAGTATATTTATTTATATTTTTGGCATTTTTAAAGCTGAACTAATATTCATTTTCTGGACAACCAGCTATCACCAGGCTCGTTAGGCGTTTCACCTCTACTTATAAATCTTCTCACTATTTTGCCACATAGATGAGTTGGTTCTTGATAAACTGTTCATAAGTAGCTCGTCTGGTTTCGGGGTACTTAGCTGAAATTCATTTTGTTAAGTTTTTACTAGTTAACTCATTATGCAAAAGGTACAAGGGGTAATCTTTGCTTTTTTGTACTTTAATTTTTTCTTTCATCGTTCCCTTACGGTACTCTCTCTATAGCGCCATATTTAGAATTTCTATCTCCTATACTTTTATTAGTTGATAAATGTTTTATTTGTAAAGGTTTTGGTATTTTAATATAATGTGTTTATGGGCTAGGATTAGTTCAAGATATTCATAATATGTGAAATCTTCTAGGTGTAAACTAGATACTTTATTTAAGCTATATCTTGATTATCCAAGCACACTTTCCAGTATGCTTACCTTGTTACGACTTATCTCCTCTCACATGATTAATATGTGTAAATAAATTTAAATATATTGTATCTGCTTGAGGAGGGTGACGGGCGGTGTGTGCGTGCTTCATGGCCTAATTCAACTAAGCACTCTGTTCTTAGTTTACTGCTAAATCCTCCTTTAGTTATTAATTTCATAATAACTTTCGTAAAGAATTTTCTTATATTAGAAAATGTAGCCCATTTCTTTCCACTCCATAGGTTACACCTTGACCTAACGTTTTTATGTATGATGATTATGCTTACTTTTGTTCCTTTTTAGGGTTTGCTGAAGATGGCGGTATATAGACTGAATTAGCAAGGGGTGGTAAGGTCTATCGGGGTTTATCGATTATAGAACAGGCTCCTCTAGAAGGGTATAAAGCACCGCCAAGTCCTTTGAGTTTTAAGCTATTGCCGGTAGTACTCTGGCGAATAGTCTTGTTTATATAACTATTTGTGTTTAGGGCTAAGCATAGTGGGGTATCTAATCCCAGTTTGGATCTTAGCTATCGTGTTTCGGCGATTGTAAAGTCACTTTCGTTACTTATTTTCATTTCGATTATGGCTTTTTACAGCTTAATTGGAATTTAACTTTATTTGATATAGTGCTTAAACACGCTTTACGCCGTGGACCTATTAACTTGGGTTAATCGTATGACCGCGGTGGCTGGCACGAAATTTACCAACCCTAACTAACATGACTTAGTCAAACTTTCGTTTATGGCTTAATTTTTATCACTGCTGTTTCCCGTGGGGGCGTGGCTGAGCAAGGCGTCATGAGCTACAGGTGTGTGCTTGATACCGGCTCCTTTTAGTCTTGTTGACTTGTAGGGCATTTTCACTAGGATGAAGATACTTGCATGTGTAAATCTATTAGTGGTTAATAGGAAGGCTGGGACCAAACCTGTGTGTTTATGGAGTAAATATACTCATCTAGGCATTTTCAGTGCCTTGCTTTGTTGTTTAAGCTACATTAAC